TTTTTTTCAATAATCCATATTTGTAGCAATGAAATACTAGTGTTCCTACCCCAAGTGATAGATGATTGATTACAAGATGGTATATATTCTTTATAAAGGACCAGAAATACCTTGCTTACGTATCATTGGGAAGTGCATTAACATAAATACGGCGGTAAGAAGAGGTAATACAAAAGTGTGTAAACTATAAAAACGAGTCAAAGTGGATTGTCCTACACTAGCACTTCCGCGTAATAACTCTACCAGAGGCGAGCCTATTACAGGAATAGCGTCTGGTACGCCTGTTACAATTTTTACTGCCCAATAACCAATTTGGTCCCGAGGTAAGGAATAACCAGTTACACCAAAAGATGCGGTCAATACACCCAAAACCACACCTGTAACCCAAGTCAATTCACGAGGTTTTTTAAAGCCGCCGGTGAGATACACGCGAAATACATGCAGGATCATCATTAGGACCATCATACTTGCCGACCATCGATGAACTGATCGGATTAACCAACCAAAATTAGCTTCAGTCATTATATATTGAACAGAAGCAAAGGCCTCCGTAACGGTCGGACGATAATAAAAAGTCATAGCAAACCCGGTAGCTACTTGTACTAAAAAACAAGTAAGCGTAATTCCCCCTAGACAATAAAATATGTTGACGTGAGGAGGAACATATTTACTAGTTATATCATCGGCAATTGCCTGAATCTCAAGACGTTCTTCGAACCAATCATAGATTTTATTGAGATAGGTAAATCAAGGGGACCCCCCCGGAGAACCGTATATGAAAATTTCATCTCGTACGGCTCAAACAGAAACACCCAAATACTAGTTCTAACGGATGTGTGTAATATAAAGTTTGAAATTTATTAATTCTATGATTTATGATTCAATTTTTTTTTGAAGATACTAAAGAATAAAAATCCGAAAGCTCTTCTTTGTGGTTATAATGCCAAAAAATCAAGTCGGCTCATTCGTCTATATATTGATCGTTATAGGCCTCTTGAATCTTCTATTTACCTATTTTCTTTGGTGTTATTTATGTGTAATGCGGCTTTACTGCTGTTTTCTTTATTATTGATAGGAATTCTCTTGTTAAGACCCTATGAATTGATTAAAACCTCAGATTCATACTAAAACCACGATGATTCAATAAAACCCTTTCAAACTAAGTCTAAGTCCCAAAATTCCCTGAGTAAGAACCATTGGATCATCACTTATTCAATGAATAGATATAATGACTAAAAATCCAAACCAAAGAAACCTTTGTTTTGTCCTTTGATCAAAATAAGCATAAACGAAAGTTTGAAAGAATAAAAATATTTCTATTTATAACTTCTAACTCTTTGAAAAAATTTTTTGAAGTCCGGACACGAGGTCTGACTATTAAGTATGAATCATAGTTCTAATAGTAATCTATTTCATATATTCCGTGCTCCAGATACTAGAATGAATATCCGACGAAGTAAAACCATCTCTATCAAGATGACAGACCCATTCTCTGTACTATCCATAGGATCATTTATACCAAGTCACACACTCATATTCCGGAAATACAGAAACAAAGAAATTCCACGGTCAAACTACCAAAATAGAATGGGATAAAAATCAGAAACCTAAACGCTTCACTTTGTATTGAAAAAGCCAGTTAATGGTTCTTGTGAATCTAATTCATTGAAATTCCATCCAGTAAAATGGAAGAATTATAAATCTCCAAAATAATAGATAGGAATATCGCGAATAGAGCCATTGCGAGACCCATCAAAGGAGTAGTTCCCCACCCAGGAGCTACTTTACCATATTCTGAATTCAATGGTTTCAATAAACTCCCCGCATTAGTTCGTTTTGGGCGGCCAGATCTAGAACTACCTTCAACGGTTTGTGTAGCCATAATATTTTATATTCAGTAAGATCTGTTGACTTTGTATACCATTCCGTTGTAAATAAATGATCTTATCATAGATCCATTGTGGTCTTAAAACTTTATAATGTCTTAAAACTATATAATCATGGAAACAGCAACCCTAGTTGCCATCTTTTTATCTGGTTTACTTGTAAGTTTTACTGGGTACGCCTTATATACTGCTTTTGGGCAACCCTCTCAACAACTAAGAGATCCATTCGAGGAACACGGGGACTAGTTGAAGTACGGATCCTCCCAATATTGGGAGGATCCGTACTTCAATTGAGATAATGACAAATCATTTCACCTTTTTAGTTGGAACTTTAGGCGGGTCTCGAAAAAAGATAGCGAAAAAAATTATTCCTAGAGTTGAGACTAAAAGGAATGTATAAACCAATGCTTCCATAGATTCGATCGTGGTTTACAATTATAGCTTCCATACCTGTTTATTTGGGATCGTCTCCCGGATAAATAAAGAACAAGAGTCAAAGAAAAGGCAGTGATTCAAATCAAGATTTATCTGGTACCCCATCTAAAAATCACAAAAATAAAATAAAAAAGAAAAGTAACAAGTAACAAAGCATATTGTATCAGACTACTTGTCTTCTTGTAGTTGGATCTCCAAGTTTTTGGAATGCTCCAAATTCCACTTGAGCATCTAAATCTGGATCAATACCAGCAAAAACATCTCGAAACAAGGTTCTAGCACCATGCCAAATGTGTCCGAAGAAGAAGAGCAAAGCAAACGAAGCATGTCCAAAAGTAAACCAACCCCGTGGACTGCTACGAAAAACACCATCGGATTTCAAAGTAGCACGATCTAATTCAAAAATCTCACCCAATTGAGCACGTCTAGCATATTTTTTCACAGTAGCGGGATCGCTATAACTGACTCCGTTGAGTTCGCCGCCATAGAACTCGACAGTTACACCTACTTGTTCGACACTATATTTAGATTCCGCCCTTCTAAAAGGAACATCGGCTCTAACAATTCCGTCTCCGTCTACCAAAACAACCGGAAATGTTTCAAAAAAAGTAGGCATACGACGTACAAAAAGTTCGCGCCCCTCTTTATCTCTAAAGATAGGATGTCCTAACCACCCAACAGCTATTCCATCCCCGTTGTCCATTGAGCCCGCTCTGAATAACCCCCCCTTTGCCGGATTATTGCCGATGTAATCATAAAAAGCTAGTTTTTCGGGAATTTTAGACCAAGCTTCAGATAAACTTTGATTTTCAGCCAACCCAGCACCAATTCTTCGATATATTTCTTGTTGGAAGTATCCTTGATCCCATTGATAACGAGTGGGACCAAATAATTCAATCGGGGTAGTTGCTGAACCATACCACATAGTTCCAGCAACTACAAAAGCGGCAAAAAAGACAGCAGCAATACTACTGGAAAGGACGGTTTCAATATTTCCCATACGTAATCCTTTGTATAGGCGTTGAGGTGGACGTACACTAAGATGGAATAGACCCGCCAATATGCCCAAGGTCCCTGCTGCAATATGATGAGAGGCTATTCCTCCCGGAACAAAAGGATCAAAACCCTCCACACCCCACGCTGGATTTACGGATTGTACCCTTCCAGTTAGTCCATAAGGATCGGACACCCATATTCCAGGACCATACAATCCTGTTACATGAAATGCACCAAAACCAAAGCAAGCCACCCCTGATAGAAATAAATGAATTCCAAAGATCTTAGGCAAATCCAAAGAGGGTTTTCCTGTACGTTCATCAGTAAATATTTCTAGATCCCAATACACCCAATGCCAGATAGCTGCCAAAAAGCACAAGCCCGAAAACACAATATGTGCCCCGGCCACACCTTCGTAACTCCAAATACCCGGATTCGTTACAGTACCCCCTGTGATACTCCAACCGCCCCATGAATTGGTTATTCCTAAACGAGTCATGAAGGGTATAACGAACATACCCTGTCTCCACATTGGATCAAGAACAGGATCAGAAGGATCAAAAACTGCTAATTCGTATAGAGCCATCGAACCGGCCCAACCAGCAACCAGAGCTGTATGCATTATATGGACAGAAATCAAACGACCGGGATCATTCAATACGACGGTATGAACACGATACCAAGGCAAACCCATGGAAATACCCCTTTATCAATGAAAAATAGACACAATGTAACTTTATTGCATTGGAAAAAACTATGCTGTGGACCCTCTTTTTAGTGGATTATCTTGGGGAAAGAATTAATATTTGTTTGATTTGTTTGATTCTTTTCAATTACTTTTAGTAATAATGAAACTATTTTGTTCGTAGGAACAAAAAGAAGCAGATCTATTCTACACCCGATAAGTACCAATACGCAATGGTAGGGGAGTTGATACCATTTTATATGAGTGAATGCATATATATATTTGTTCATCATTCAAAGGACTTATTTGTAATAATTTTCCTTTATTCATTTTGTCTTCTTTATCTTTTTTTATGAACTTAGTCAATCTATGGATAAAATATGATAAAGGCCAATATTAGTAGGACACTAAATCCATTGTTACGCTTTCACATCAAAGTGAGATATAGTACTTAATTTTTCTTTTATTTAATGCCTATTGGTGTTCCAAGAGTACCTTTTCGAAGTCCTGGAGAGGAAGATGCATTGTGGATTGACATATAGTGCGACTTGTCAGATATATTGGGTCATATGGTATTTCCCCATTCTCTTCCCCGATCGAGATATCCTCCCCTTCGCCCAAGAAAGATTGATTGAATTATCAAAAATTTGGAGCGTGAAGTTCAATTAGATCCATTTTTTCGGGAGGGTATACAGATTAATATTATCAATTAGAATAATTTATGGTTATCTTGGTTAGGCCAATAAAATGAAGTATCCAGGCTCCGTTTAGAAAAAAACCGGTAATAAATCTATTTATGATTACTATTTCTATCATATTCTATTTCTTTATATATTTATAATAGAAGTGATCTCAAACTGTTAATCAATCGAGTAATATGATGAATGCATTGAATATCTGTTGTAAGACATGAAATAAATTGTAAAAAGGAAGTCGTAGCAAAAGGACGTGGTATTGGGGCATTTGTCATATATGTGCAAATCCAAATCGGGCGGATCTTTACTCGGAGTAGAGCATAAACCTAAAAAAATTGAAGAAGCCCATTCAGGAACAAGAAAATTACATCGCGATTGAGATTGTATCTCGATGAAACAATACATCAATGAAAAGTTAGTTAGATAAATTTAGTAATTTTTTTTTTATAGATAAACAAAACAGGCCAAAACCCATCTTTTTTGAAAAATGAAAGAAAAGCCCCTTTTTATAAGTTAAAAGCCTGGTATGAAAAAAAAAAAAAAAAAAAATAAAAGAAAGCGCTAGAATCTACATCTACACATTGATTCTTTTTTTTTTTTCGTTATTTTTGTTGAACCGTATGCATCAAAAGATGCATGTACGGTTTCTAAGGGATACAACTTTATCCCAATCAACCGACTTTATCGAGAAAGATTACTTTTTTTAGGCCAAGGGGTTGATAGCGAGATCTCGAATCAACTTATTGGTCTTATGGTATATCTCAGTATAGAGGATGATACCAAAGATCTATATTTGTTTATAAATTCTCCTGGCGGATGGGTAATACCCGGAGTAGCTATTTATGATACTATGCAATTTGTGCGACCAGATATACAGACAATATGCATGGGATTAGCCGCTTCAATGGGATCTTTTATTCTGGTCGGAGGAGAAATTACCAAACGTCTAGCATTCCCTCACGCTTGGCGCCAATGAGTTTTTTATTTGATTTGAGAGAAAAAAGAAGACTATGCCTTCGCGCTATATGAAATATGAATATTAAGTAATAATAGCATGGCACTTCGAATTCGATATGATAAATTTTTTTAACCCTTAAATTATGTATCGAAAGAGTAGTATGAGATAAAAGGTATTTCCGATTTTATCTAATCTATCGGGAGGCCTATTTCAGCGTCACAAACTTTTTTGTTTTCACGCCGGGAGGCTCTTAACAATATTTAGGTTATGAAAGAATATGAAAATAAAAAAAATCTTGTTTTTTTATTTGAAAAAAAAAAAGAAACTTTGGGATTGCTAAATAACAGACGAAATAAATATATAAAGCAACGGAGCCATCATAGTATTTTTGAACTACTCCAAAAACAAAAAGAAGGGTGGTTATTGGATCATTTACCAACCCGAGTCTGATAGACCCTATATTTAATTTATTTGATATTTAAGTAAGGTAAAAACGAATTCCATTATAGAGCCGTATGCAATGCGTAAAAGATGCCTGTACGGTTGTTCAATTATATATTTTATTATTCTTTATCTCTTCACCTTATCATCATGCGAGATAGAATAAACATTTATTATGTTATATCATCAGGGTAATGATCCATCAACCTGCTAGTTCTTTTTATGAGGCACAGACGGGAGAATTTATCTTGGAAGCGGAAGAACTTTTGAAGCTGCGCGAAACCGTCACAAGGGTTTATGTACAAAGGACAGGCAAACCCTTATGGGTTGTATCCGAAGATATGGAAAGAGATGTTTTTATGTCAGCAACAGAAGCCCAAGCTCATGGAATTGTTGATCTTGTAGCGACTGAATAAAAAAGAAAAAATAACAAAAATTTCAGACGAATTGGTGATTTGAGATTTTATCTTCTTACCGGATTTAATATTCTATTCATTAATCTATTAATATAGAAATAAAATAATTCATAATCATCCGGTTAAGATCGATCTAAACCAGCCCATTATGTATATGATTCAATATGCCAACTATTAAACAACTTATTAGAAACACAAGACAGCCAATCAGAAATGTCACGAAATCCCCCGCTCTTGGGGGATGTCCTCAGCGACGAGGAACATGTACTAGGGTGTATGTGCGACTCGTTCAGATCATGGGCTAGGACAAAAGAAAGAAAACAATTGATCCAGTATCAACGATCAGTACCAGTGAATAGACTAGAATGGAAGAACTCCATTCAATATCTAAAAATCACAAAGATCTATCCTTCTATTGTGGTATCAAATGTATGGTTTCCGTTGGTGCAAATCCAATCAACTCCGTTTTAAATTTAAGATGAGAAAGAATTCTCCATTGATAGCAAATGATATCCATTAAGCAGGGGAAATACTATTTTAAAAAGCAGAAAAATTATGCCTTACTCTTGCAAGAACGGACTAACAGGGTCAGCTACTCAGCTAATCTTCATAATTAAATACCGTTACTGTATAAGTAGATCTCATTGTGAAAGACCTCGTACTGGATAATTATGGGTAGAGCCAAAGAGTGTGAACTGTACAAGTTAACAATAACATTGATTAAATGAAAGAAGGGCTCCGGTGTATAGAGAGGACCTCACCGTTTAAGAAGTAACCATAGAAACGATGGAACCCACTATATCCATTTATATTTACTACTTTTATGTGTTTTTGATACCTAATATCAATACAATTTTTTTCTAGGCATTTCACCTAGAAAAAAAAAAAAAAAAAAATCGTGGTCGGGAAGGTTATAGTAGCAAAAGCCATTGGAATTTAAATTTTATACATTGGAAGAATCCGTTTTGTTATTAATAGACTAGGATACGGGAAGGGAATAACTGAAAGAAAGGAAATCGATTAGTTATTCATCAAAGTTTCATTTATTCAATGACCAGAATTAAACGAGGGTATATAGCTCGAAGACGTAGAACAAAAATTCGTTTATTTGCATCAACCTTTCGAGGGGCTCATTCAAGACTTACTCGTACTATTACTCAACAGAAAATAAGAGCTTTGGTTTCGGCTCATCGGGATAGAGGTAGACAAAAGAGAGATTTTCGTCGGTTGTGGATCACTCGGATAAATGCAGTAATTCGCGAGAATAAAGTATACTTCAGTTATAGTAAATTTATACACAATCTGTACAAGAGACAGTTACTTCTTAATCGTAAAATACTTGCACAAATAGCTATATTAAATAAGAGTTGTCTTTATATGATTTCCAATGAGATCATAAAATAAAGAGATTGGAAGGAATCCGTTGGAATAGTTTAAATGGAGTTCCCTGGAGAATGAACTCTGGGAAGGTAGAGTAGAAATTAGTATGATAAAATATGATAAAGTCATCAAAATGAAGAAAGCCGTTAAATAAAAAATATTTATTCCTCTTCTCCCATTTTTTTTCTTACGACAGGACATTTCGATTTTACGATTTTTCGAACAAAAAAAAAACGTCAATCCGCATTTGAGTTTGGATTGGAATTTTATTTTGATTCAATTCAATTGAAGAGTCAACCTATTTTTTTTCTGGTTCTAAGACCAGCAGCTCTAGCGGTTGACTCGCTTCTTTCAAATTGTTTCTCATTATTAAGAAAAGGTAACGGAGATAAAATACGAGCTTGTTTTATAGCAATAGTAATTAATCGTTGTTGTTTTAAGGTCAATCTATTCACCCGTCTAGATAATATTTTTCCTTGTTCGCTAATAAATCGACTAATTAAACTCATGTTTCTATAATCAATTCGATCCCCCGATTGGATCGGAGGCAAACGCCTACGAAAAGATCGCTTAGATTTAAGAAAGATTCGCTTGGATTTATCCATGGTTTGTTTATTCCTTATCCTGAAAATCCCAATCCTATTTCTTAATTCTACATCATCTTTGATCCGATCGAAATAGGATTCGGTTTGTTTATATTTATTTGTTTATATTTAAATATATTTAAATAAATTAAAATAAATATATTTAAAAAATATATTTAAATAAATTAAAAAATAAATTAAAATAAATTATATATATATATATTGTTATATATAATATGTAATTTGTCATCTTCCTTGGAAGACTGACACACGAGCGATCGGTTCGATCTATTTCTTTATCTCCCCATGAATCGTATGTTTGTAACAACAGGGACAGAATTTTCTCAATTCCAATCGACTAGGCGTATTGTGTCGATTCTTTTGAGTAATATATCTGGAAATGCCCATTGATTCCTTATTAACACGATTTCGAACACAACTGGTACATTCCAAAATAACCGTTACTCGGACATCTTTACCCTTAGCCATGAACCTCCTTTGGTTTTTGATTCACTCAATTCTTTAATTTTCCGACCCGAAGCAAGGAAGAAGAAAGGACACAAAAATAGAAGCAGGTAACTTGAAATCAAATTATGAAAGAAATATTTTGTTGCAATCAATATAGTAATAAATAATAAGTAATATAATGATTTCTAACTATATTTATAATTTTTAATTGCCGTACAGTATTTCATTTTCAGTTAAGTATCTTGTATGATATTGTTGCCCCAACCACCGCATTTCCATTCTATTATTAATTTAATTTGAGCCTGAGCCCGAGTTCATAGTTTCACTGAGGGTGAAACCGCTTTTTCTTTGTTTTTTTTTTTTTTTTTAGAAAGAATAAGTAAAAAAAGAAAAAAAGAAAAAACAAAGAAAAAAAGAAGGGAGGGGTAGGGATTAGTTACAGATATTTGATTGTATCTCTAATCTTCTTCCCCCTTCCCATATCAATAGCTAGAATGAAAAAAAGGGGAATATCAACGCATCCGGAAAAAAACGATTGATCTCTATCAATAAACCTGCTAAAGACCCGAACCATAGAGTACTTACTACCGGTGCCACGGAGAGATATGTTTTTAGATCTCGCATTTTAAAAACTCCTCTTTCTGTATTCGTTATTGTAATTTTATTGTAATTTGTAATACATAATGGTAATACATATATGACCGGATGTGTATATGTAGTTAATGACTTACCACTTGTACGCGGAGTTCCTAATTCAAATTGAAATGTACAAAATAGATATTTATTAAAAGAAAAAAATACGTCCATTTCCGCCTTAAATTCCTAAAAAATATTAATTTTTTGTGGTAGATTTCATATTTATTTCATACTTTATATAAGTCTTTTACCATATTATATGTTTGTTATATGATATATGAGACCAAAAGGAAGAAGGAAGAAATGATAAGATAGTTTGTGTATATCAATGTAGGAAATAAAGATGTGGAAAACAAGACAGGGATTCTCTACAATGACACTGTAGACCAATTGAAAGGGATGTAGCGCAGTTTGGTAGCG